TTCTGCAGCAGCAAATGCTAGTTTCAATATGGGTTCGAATGAAGCAAATTTAGTCATTAGTAAAGCCGAAGTAAACGAAGGTACTATCGTGAAGAGATTAAAACCTCGAGCTCGAGGGCGTAGTTTTGCCATACAAAAACCTACCTGCCATATAACTATTGTAATGAAAGATATATCCTTAGGTGGATATATAGATACCGACTCTATTAAGTGGTCACAAAAACCAAAATGGAAAAAAAAGGATACAACTATGTCGTATTATGATATGTATAGTAATAGTAATGGGGGAACATGGGACAAAAAATAAATCCAATTGGTTTCAGACTTGGTACAACCCAAGGTCATCATTCCCTTTGGTTCGCACAACCAAAAAATTATTCTGAGGGTCTGCAAGAAGATCAAAAAATAAGAAATTATATCAAGAATTATGTACAAAAAAATATGAAAACATCCTCTGGCGTTGAGGGAATTGCGCGTATAGAGATTCAAAAAAGAATCGATCTGATCCAAATCATAATCTATATGGGATTTCCAAAAATATTAATTGAAAGTCGACCCCGAGGAATCGAAGAATTACAGATGAATTTACAAAAAGAATTTAATTCTGTAAATAGAAAACTTAACATTGCTATCACACGAATTGAAAAGCCTTACGGAAACCCTAATATTCTTGCAGAATTTATAGCCGGCCAATTAAAAAATAGAGTTTCTTTTCGCAAAGCAATGAAAAAGGCTATAGAATTAACTGAACAAGCAGATACAAAAGGAATTCAAGTGCAAATTGCAGGACGTATCGACGGAAAAGAAATTGCGCGTGTTGAATGGATCAGAGAGGGTAGGGTTCCACTACAAACCATTCGAGCTAAAATTGATTATTGTTCCTATACAGTTCGAACTATCTATGGGGTATTAGGCATCAAAATTTGGATATTTATAGACGGGGAATAATAAAATAAACCTTTATTTCCCTTTGCATTCTATCCGGCGATGGAACAAAAAGAGAAATTTATTTCTTATTTTCTCTTCAATAAAAAAATGAACAAACAATTATAATTCTATAGGGTTTAATAAAAATTAAATTAATCTTTTGATAAAATTGCTATGCTTAGTGTGTGACTCGTTGGTTTTTTGAGGGTTAGTAACCAGCCCCATAGTATAAACAAATAACTATAGAAGTAATAACCAACTCATTCCTTCGTATTATCTGGATCCAAAGAACCAGTCAAGATATGATATATTGTTCATATTGTTGTAGCAACTGAAATACTTTTTCATTAAAAAATCTGCTTCTAAGTTGTCAATAGAAATAAAAAAGAAAGGGTATGGATAAATGGAAAGATGAAAGAAAGAAAGAAAAAGAATATGGATGATATAAAATTCCAATATGTAAGGTCTATGAGTCATCTCATAAAAAATCTGTGTAATAAAGCATCAATAAGGATTCATCATTAAAAGGATCTGCTCATCGAACAAAAAATAAAGAGCTTCGAGCCAATAAAGACTAAGAATATTGACTCAAGAACTAATAGCTCCATTGTAGAATTCAGACCTAACCATTAAGTAAGAAGGGATGGGAACGATGGAACCTGTGAATTCAAAAGATTCTAGTGAAAATGAATTCGAACGATTCATTGATCGGGATGGCGGAACCGACCAGAAACCAATTAATCTATTCGGAAAAGTTATGAACTAATGATAGAACTGAAATAGAAATTGAAAGAGTAAATATTCGCCCGCGAAAACTTTATTTTTTTGGATTGCTAAATTTAGGGTCAATCCAATACGATAAAGAGTAAAACAAAAGAAAGATTCCTTTTAACATTCTAAATCTAAAATATAAGAAAAAAAAGGTTATTTAATATATTTAGTTATCTATTATCTATACTATACAAACAAGATATAAACAAACAAGATATAAAAATTAATAATAGATTTGATCTAGATTAAATGAAATCCATGAGTCAGCGGATTACTTATTAAATACATGTATATCTTAATTCAAATTATATTATATCTGAATTGAATTCTAAATCTTTAATTTGAATTTATTTTTATTCGCGAGGAGCTGGATGAGAAGAAACTCTCACGTCCAGTTCTGTAGTAGAGATGGAATTCAAAACAAACCATCAACTATAACCCCAAAAGAACCAGATTCCGTAAACAACATAGAGGAAGAATGAAGGGAATATCTTATCGAGGTAATACTATTTGTTTTGGTAAATACGCTCTTCAGGCACTTGAACCCGCTTGGATCACATCTAGGCAAATAGAAGCAGGTCGACGAGCAATGACACGAAATGCACGTCGCGGTGGAAAAATATGGGTTCGTATATTTCCAGATAAACCAGTTACAGTAAGACCCGCAGAAACACGTATGGGTTCAGGTAAAGGCTCTCCCGAATATTGGGTAGCTGTTGTTAAGCCTGGTCGAATTCTTTATGAAATGGGTGGAGTAACAGAAAATATAGCCCGAAGGGCTATTTCAATAGCAGCGTCCAAAATGCCTATACGAGCTCAATTTATAATTTCGGGCTAAAAAAGAAATAGGCCCTAATTAAAAATAGTGGATGCAGGTTTCTTTTTTTGGACAAATAATATTTCTTTTTTTCTTTGACCTTTGTATTGTAAAAACAGATAAAAAAAAAAATGATATGATTCAACCTCAGACCCATTTGAATGTAGCAGATAACAGCGGGGCTCGAGAATTGATGTGTATTCGAATCATAGGAGCTAGCAATCGTCGATATGCTCGTATTGGTGACGTTATTGTTGCTGTGATCAAAGACGCAGTTCCAAACATGCCTCTACAAAGATCAGAAGTGGTCAGAGCTGTAATTGTACGTACTTGTAAAGAACTTAAACGTGACAACGGTATGATAATACGATATGATGACAATGCTGCAGTTGTGATTGATCAAGAAAGAAATCCAAAAGGAACTCGAGTTTTTGGTGCGATTGCCCGAGAATTGAGACAGTTCAATTTTACTAAAATAGTTTCATTAGCTCCCGAGGTATTATAAAATGAGACCACGATATGGTTATAGTAGGGTATTTAAAAGAAATAGATTAAGATTCATTTAGTAGATTTTGTCTCACGTATATACCTTTTAAAATTAATATTCATAAACAAATACGTAAAAAAAAAAAAAAAAAGAAAAAACATGTTGATTATATCCAAATTTGGAGGCACCAATAATTTTAATTAATCATGGGTAGTGATACTATTGCTGACATAATAACCTCTATACGAAATGCCGATATGTATAGAAAAAGCGTGGTTCGAGTAGCATCTACTAATATCAGCGAAAGTATTGTGAAAATACTTTTACGAGAGGGTTTTATCGAAAACGTGAGAAAACATCGAGAAAACAACAAATATTTTTTGGTTTTAACCCTACGACATAGAAGGAATAGGAAAAGCACTTATAGAAATCTTTTAAATTTAAAACGGATCAGTCGGCCGGGTCTACGAATCTATTCTAACTATCAAAGAATTCCTAGAATTTTAGGTGGGATGGGTGTTGTAATTCTTTCTACATCTCGGGGTATAATGACAGACCGAGAGGCTCGACTAGAAAGAATAGGCGGAGAAATTTTGTGTTATATATGGTAATCTTTCTAATATCCGAATTGAATATGAAACTTCTTATTTGTGAAAAAGAAAAGAGAAGTGCTGGGTTGTCTAATAGGGTTCTTCCTCCACTAGTTAATACTTCAAGGGGGTTTTGCCTGGAATGAAAGAACAAAAATGGATTCATGAAGGTTTAATTACTGAATCGCTTCCCAACGGTATGTTCCGGGTTCGTTTAGATAATGAAGATACAATTCTAGGTCATGTTTCAGGAAAGATCCGACGTAGTTTTATACGGATACTGCCAGGCGATAGAGTCAAAATTGAAGTAAGTCGGTATGATTCAACCAGAGGTCGTATAATTTATCGACTCCGCAACAAAGATTCGAAAGATTAGGTGTTTCCCTATTTATTTCGTAGGAATACCATTAAAAATTGAAAATTTCAAGAAACTTATTTTATTCCAAGAAGTAGATTCAAAATTAAAGTAAGGAGTGGCAAATATGAAAATAAGAGCTTCCGTTCGTAAAATTTGTGAAAAGTGTCGACTAATACGTCGTAGGGGACGAATTATAGTAATTTGTTCGAACCCAAGACATAAACAAAGACAAGGATAATTAAGGCTCATTAAAGACCTGATATACAAATAGGGGATCTGTTTTGACATGAAATGGATATATCCATATATCTCTGACTCAAATTTATGAGATGATAAAATATGGCAAAAGCTATACCGAAAAAGGGTTCACGTGGACGTATTGGTTCACGTAAGAGTACACGTAAAATACCAAAGGGGGTTATTCATATTCAAGCAAGTTTCAATAATACCATTGTGACTGTTACAGATGTACGGGGGCGAGTGGTTTCTTGGTCCTCTGCCGGTACTTGTGGCTTCCGAGGTACAAGAAGAGGGACACCATTTGCTGCTCAAACCGCAGCGGCAAATGCTATTCGTGCAGTAGTAGATCAAGGTATGCAACGAGCAGAAGTCATGATTAAAGGTCCCGGTCTCGGAAGAGACGCAGCATTACGAGCTATTCGCAGAAGTGGTATACTATTAACTTTCGTACGGGATGTAACTCCTATGCCACATAATGGCTGTAGACCCCCGAAAAAAAGACGTGTATAGAAAAAAAATGGAAGATATTTCAATAGCAAGAGAAACAAGAGAAATAAATGATTCAATGATCTGATCAAATAATATTATTATGGTTCGAGAGAAAATAACAGTATCTACTCGGACACTCCAGTGGAAGTGTGTTGAATCAGCAGCAGACAGTAAGCGTCTTTTTTATGGGCGCTTTATTCTGTCTCCGCTTATGAAAGGTCAAGCAGACACAATAGGCATTGCGATGCGAAGAGCTTTGCTTGGAGAAATCGAAGGAACATGTATCACACGCGCAAAATTTGAGAAAATATCACACGAATA